TTCTTAGAAAATATATTCTATTACCCTCATTAATAATAACTAAAAATATCATTCGTATACTATTTTTTCAAACTCCCGAATGGTCCGAGGATTTAAAGGATTGGCGTAGAGAAATGCATGTTAAATGCACCTATAATGGAGTTCAATTATCAGAAAAAGAATTTCCGAAAAACTGGTTAACAAATGGGATTCAAATAAAGATCCTATTTCCTTTTCGTCTAAAACTTTGGCACAGATCTAAGTCAAAATTCCCGCATAAAGATCCAATGAAAAAGAAAGCGCAAAAAAAGGATTTTTGTTTTTTAACAGTTTGGGGAATGGAAACGGAACTGCCTTTTGGTTCTCCCCGAAAAGGGCCTTCACTTTTTGAACCCATTTTTAAAAAACTCGAAAAAAAAATTAGAAAGATGATAAAAAATGGTTTTCAAATTATAACAATTTTAGAAGAAAGAAGAAAATTATTTCGAAATTTCTCAAAAGAAAAAAAAAACTGGGTCATCAAAAACATTTTTTTTCCAAAAGAAAGAATAAAGAAACTTTCAAAATCAAAAAGAAATCCAATTTATTTATCGGGATTTAGAGAAGTAGATAAATTAAATGAAACTAAAAAAGAAAAAGATTCGATAATCAATAACAATAATCGGACGATTCCTAAATTGTCCACCCCAATTCGATCTATGTCTTGGAAAAATTATTCACTGATAGAAAAAAAAATGAAAGATCTTTCTGCTAGAAGAAAGATAATCATAAATCAAATAGAAAACATTACAAAAGAAAAGGAAAACAAAATTATAACCTCGGAAGAAAATATTAGTCCTAACAAAATAAGTTATAATGCTAAAAAATTAAAATCATCAAAAAATATTTCGCACATATTAAAAAGAAGAAATGCTCGATTAGCACGTAAATTCCACTTTTTTATAAAAATTTTGATTGAAAAGATATACATAGATATCTTTTTAGGTATCATTAATATTCCAAGGATCAATGCACAACTTTTTCTTGAATCAACAAAAAAAATTATTATTAAATACATTTACAATAATGAAAAAAATCACAAAAAAATTGATAAAACAAATCAAAATAAAATTCACTTTATTTCGATTATAAAAAAGTCAAGAAATACCGCTGTTATTAATAATAATTCACAGATTTTTTGTGACATATCTTCCTTATCACAAGCGTATGTATTTTACAAATTATCACAAATCCCAATCCTTAACTTATATAAGTTAAGATCTATCTTTCAATATCATGGCCTTTTTATTAAGAATGAAATAAAGGATTATTTTAGAGCCCAAGGGCTGTTTAATTCCGAATTAAAAGATAAAAATTTTCGAAATTCTGTAATGAATCAATGGAAAAACTGGTTAAGAAGTCATTATCAATATAAATACGATTTATCTCCGATTAGATGGTCTAGATTAATACCACAAAAATGTCGAAATAGAATCTATCAACACCATACGGTTCAAAATAAAAAATTAAGCAAATGGAATTTATATGAAAAAGACCAATTAATTCATTATGAAAAAAAAAATGATTTTGAGGAAGACTCATTACCAAATCAAAAAGATAATTTTAAATTTAAAAAACACTATAGATATAATTTTTTATCATATAAATCTATTAATTTTGAAAATAAGAACGACTTTTTTATTTACGGATCACCATTCCAAGTAACTAATAAAGAAGAGATTCCTTATAATTCCAACACAAATAAAAACAAATTATTTGACATGTTAGAAGGTATTCCTATCAATAATTACCTAGCAGAAGATGATCTTATCGAGATAGAGAAAAGCCCGGATAGAAAATATTTTGATTGGAGAATTCTCAATTTTTGTCTTAGAAATAAGGTCGATATTGAGTCCTGGATCGATACCGTAAGTAAAGATAAAAAAAATACTAAGACTACAACTAATAAGTATCAAATAATTGATAAAATTGATAAGAAAAATATTTCTTTTCTTACAATTCACCAAGATCAAGAAGTCAATTCATCCAATCAACCCCCCCCCCTTTTTGATTGGATGGGAATGAATGAAGAAATACAAAATTGTCTGATATCCAATTCCAATTTTGAACTTTGGTTCTTTCGAAAATTTGTGATACTTTACAACACATATAAGATAAAACCATGGACAATACCCATTGAATTTCTTCTTTTAAATTTTCATTTCTATGAAAATGTTAGTAAAAATAATAAAATCAACGGGAAGAAAAATGGCGACCTATTTCTATCTATATCATCGAATAAAAGAAAAATTATTGAATTAGAGAATCAAAATTACGAAGAAAAAGAATCCGACGACCAAGTGGACTTTGGATCAGTTTTCGCAAATCAAGAAAAAGATATTGAAGAAGATTATATGGGATTAGATATGAATAAACATAGAAATAAAAAACAAAACAAAAGTTATACGGAAGTAGAACTTCATTTCTTCCTAAAACAGTATTTATGTTTTCAATTAAGATGGAATGGTTATTTAAATCAAAAAGTAATCAATAATATCAAAGTATATTGTCTCCTGCTTAGACTGATAAATCCACGAGAAATTATTATATCTTCTATTCAAAGGCAAGAAATAAGTCTGAATATTCTGATGGTTCAGAAGGATTTAACTCTTACAGAATTGATGAAAAAGGGAATATTGATTATCGAACCTGTCCGTCTGTCGGTAAAAAATGATGGACAATTTATTTTGTATCAAACGGTAGGTATCTTATTAGTTCATAAGAACAAACAAGAAATTAATCAAAAATATAGAGAAAATTTCTATGTTGATAAAAAGAATTTTACCGAATCTATTGAAAGACATTCCAATATAATTGGAAATAGAGACAAAAATGATTATGATTTACTTGTTCCGGAAAATATTTTATCCCCTAAACGTCGTAGAGAATTAAGAATTCTAATTTCTTTCAATTTAAAAAATACAAACGATATTCATATAAAGACAGAAATTTTCAATGGTAAAAACATAAAAAATGTTAGTCCCGTTGTGGATAAAAGCAAACATTTTGATAGAGAAAAAAATAAACTAATTAAATTAAAATTTTTTCTTTGGCCCAATTTTCGATTAGAAGATTTAGCTTGTATGAATCGCTATTGGTTCGATACTAATAATGCCAGTCGGTTCAGTATGGCAAGGATATATATATATCCGCGGTTGAAATTTTGATAAGAGTGAATTTTTCATATATATCTCATAACATATCTGATCTAGTATATGAAAACAAAGAGATAAACGCGTCATTCTTTTACACTCCATATTCCATTCTGGTACATGGAATTCAATCATGTATCAATTAGATCTAGAAATGAATCAATGGAATTTTTTTACTTTTAATTTTAGGTAGAATTTTTTTTCTTTTTTGTAAGCGAAGAAATAGACTACCCTTAAAAAATTAAAAATTGGATTGATTAATGATAAATTTTATTTGACAAAATTTTGAATTACTAACAAAGTAAAGATTTTTGTGTATACCAAATGAAAATGAACTGACGTTATTATATATTAATACATTATTAATACATTTTTTATTATTACTGATCAATAAAAAATACCTTAAACTAAAAACTTAAAAAAACTAAAAACTTAAAAAAAAGGAGGGTCTTTGTTTTATGGTAAAAAATTCATTCATTTCAGTTAGTTCACAAGAAGAAAAAGACGAAAACAAGGGATCTGTTGAATTTCAAATAGTAAGTTTCACTAATAAGATACGAAGACTTACTTCACATTTGGAATTGCATAGAAAAGACTATTTATCTCAGAGAGGTTTGCGGAAAATTTTAGGAAAACGTCAACGACTGTTGTCTTATTTAGAAAAGAAAAATAGAGTACGTTATAAAGAATTAATTAGTCGGTTGGATATGCGGAAGTCAAAAACTCGTTAATTCAAAGAGTTTTGTTGAATTATTTGATTTATTAGATCTTGAGATGAACTTCTTTTTGTTTTCAGTAATTCGTGGAATGGAAGAATGGATCGAGGAAACCCCTATGAATGTACCAGCTACACGAAAAGACCTTATGATAGTCAATATGGGTCCCCACCACCCATCAATGCATGGTGTTCTTCGACTCATCGTTACTCTAGACGGTGAGGATGTTATTGACTGCGAACCAATATTAGGTTATTTACACAGAGGAATGGAAAAAATTGCGGAAAATCGAACAATTATACAATATTTGCCCTATGTAACACGGTGGGATTATTTGGCTACTATGTTCACAGAAGCAATAACAGTAAATGGTCCCGAACTGCTAGGAAATATTCAAGTGCCTAAAAGAGCTGGCTATATCAGAGTAATTATGTTGGAATTAAGTCGTATAGCTTCTCATTTGTTATGGCTTGGCCCTTTTATGGCAGATATTGGCGCACAGACTCCTTTCTTTTATATTTTTAGAGAGAGAGAGTTAATATATGATTTATTCGAAGCTGCCACCGGTATGAGAATGATGCATAATTATTTTCGTATCGGGGGGGTAGCGGCTGATCTACCTCATGGTTGGATAGATAAATGTTTGGATTTTTGCGATTATTTTTTAACAGCAGTTGCTGAATATCAAAAACTTATTACACGAAATCCTATTTTTTTAGAACGAGTTGAAGGAGTAGGTATTGTTGGTGCAGAGGAAGCAATAAATTGGGGTTTATCGGGACCAATGCTACGAGCTTCCGGAGTACAATGGGATCTTCGTAAAGTTGATCATTATGAGTGTTACGACGAATTTGATTGGGAAGTCCAGTGGCAAAAAGAAGGAGATTCATTAGCTCGTTATTTAGTCCGAATTGGTGAAATGCTGGAATCTATAAAAATTATTCAACAGGCTCTGGAAGGAATTCCGGGAGGGCCCTATGAAAATTTAGAAACCCGACGTTTTGATAGAGAAAAGAATCCGGAATGGAACGATTTCGAATATCGATTCATTAGTAAAAAAACTTCTCCTACTTTTGAATTACCGAAACAAGAACTTTATGTGAGAGTTGAAGCCCCAAAAGGAGAATTGGGAATTTTTCTGATAGGGGATCAGAGTGGTTTTCCTTGGAGATGGAAAATTCGCCCGCCGGGTTTTATCAACTTGCAAATTCTTCCTGAATTAGTTAAAAGAATGAAATTGGCCGATATTATGACAATACTAGGTAGTATAGATATCATTATGGGAGAAGTTGATCGTTAAAATGATAATTGATACAACAGAAGTACAAGCTATCAATTCTTTTTCTAGGTTAGAATCCTTAAACGAGGCCTATGGAATTATATGGGTGTTTGTCCCTATTTTGACTCTTGTATTGGGAATCACGATAGGAATACTAGTAATTGTATGGTTAGAAAGAGAAATATCTGCAGGGATACAACAACGTATTGGGCCTGAATATGCGGGTCCTTTAGGAGTTCTTCAAGCTCTAGCGGATGGGACAAAACTACTTTTCAAAGAGAATCTTTTTCCATCTAGGGGGGATACTCGTTTATTCAGTATTGGACCATCCATAGCAGTCATATCAACTCTATTAAGCTATTCAGTAATTCCTTTTGGATATCACTTTGTTTTAACTGATCTAAATATTGGTGTTTTTTTATGGATTGCCATTTCAAGTATTGCTCCCATTGGACTTCTTATGTCAGGATATGGATCAAATAATAAATATTCCTTTTTAGGTGGTCTACGAGCTGCTGCTCAATCGATTAGTTATGAAATACCATTAACTCTTTGTGTGTTATCCATATCTCTACGTGCGATTCGTTGAAACGTAAACTTTTCGCTATTCCTTTCTTTTTAGGAAGAAGGCGAAATGAATTGACTAGATATCTTCATTTTTTATTCATCATTTTGGTTGATGAACGAAATTGGATAGTTATATGAGTGAAAGAAAACACCTTCGAAATTTGCAGTAAAAAAAATTGAGACTCATTTCCTATGTACAAGAGTAAAACAAAAATAAACATAAGAAAAGAAGACTGTTTGCCCCAAGATTGGTTGATTAGTCATCCTGGCTTGAAGCGGGCTTAAAAGATCAACTTTATTGAGTTTTCACTATCATTTATAGGTATTCTCTATAGATATTACCATAATGCTAACAGGTGATTGAGCAAAAATGAGTGGATGGTTAGGAACACTAAGATACACAAAGGATTCGTAATAGAGATTTTCAAAATTATGGAAAAAGCTATTTCGACAAAAAGTATATTAATTGGGGCTTTAAATTGGTAGAAATGATCAGGCAGTACTCCCCATGATTTCGATCCAGAGTATGCTCCTACCCACCGATTAAAGAAATGACTATCCAGAACGAAATAATCCTTTCCTTTTTTTAATCCCCTTTTTAGTTTTTTCAGAAAGAAGAATAGGAATGAAAAAAACAAAAAGAATCGAATTACAATAGAAAAATCAATCTTTTTTATTCTTTTTTCCTATATCGATATTCTTTTTTCCTATATCGATATTCATAGAGATAGAATTCGTGTCATAATTCGGAATATATAATTTTCGTAATCGAAAACGATAGGTTGAAATATCTATTAGTATTTTGACAAGGAATTTTACAAAGAGTATTTTATTGAAGGATTTAAGTTATTACTCAAGAAAGAAAAATTGAAATTATTAAAGGATGAGATCAATTCCGAAGTACTTTTTTATTTTTAGTATTATAACAGATAGAATTTCATTGCTCGAATTTGGGAACGTCGATAGGTTTGATTTTATTTTGATCTGATCTATTCTACAAATATATCAAAATAAATAATACAATCTGGTCCTTAAATTTATTTATGGCCTTCGAGGAGCCGTATGAGGTGAGAATCTCATGTACGGTTCTGTAATAGCGATGGGAACAGTGGTGTTATCACCGACTATGATTATCTAACAGTTCAAGTACAGTTGATATAGTTGAGGCACAATCAAAATCTGGTTTTTGGGGGTGGAATTTGTGGCGTCAACCTATAGGATTTATCATTTTTTTTATTTCTTCTCTAGCAGAATGTGAGAGATTACCTTTTGATTTACCAGAAGCAGAAGAAGAATTAGTAGCAGGTTATCAAACTGAATATTCGGGGATCAAATTTGGTTTATTTTATATTGCTTCCTATCTAAACTTATTAGTTTCTTCATTATTTGTAACAGTTCTTTACTTGGGCGGTTGGAATATCTCTATCCCGTATATATTCGTTCCTGAGTTTTTTGAAATAAATAACATAAGTGGAGTCTTTGGAACAACAATTGGTATCTTTATTACATTGGTTAAAACTTATTTGTTCTTGTTCATTCCTATCACAACAAGATGGACTTTACCTAGACTAAGAATGGACCAACTTTTAAATCTTGGATGGAAATTTCTTTTACCTATTTCTCTCGGTAATCTATTATTAACAACCTCTTTCCAACTCCTTTCACTATAAAAGAATAATAAAAGAAAAAGAATAATAAAAGAATATTTTTCTATATTCATGAGTTGTCTTCAAATCAAACAAGAGAAAAAAACAAACATAAAATTATTCATAAAAATTCACGATATGTTTCCCATGGTAACTGGGTTCATGAATTATGGGCAACAAACCATACGAGCGGCAAGGTACATTGGTCAAAGTTTCATGATTACCTTATCCCATGCAAATCGTTTACCTGTAACTATTCAATATCCTTATGAAAAATTAATCACATCGGAGCGTTTCCGCGGTCGAATCCATTTTGAATTTGATAAATGCATTGCTTGTGAAGTATGTGTTCGTGTATGTCCTATAGATCTACCTGTTGTTGATTGGAAATTGGAAACTGACATTCGAAAGAAACGGTTACTAAATTACAGTATTGATTTTGGAATCTGTATATTTTGTGGCAACTGTGTTGAGTATTGTCCAACAAATTGTTTATCAATGACTGAAGAATATGAGCTCTCTACTTATGATCGTCACGAATTGAATTATAATCAAATTGCTTTGGGTCGTTTACCAATGTCAGTAGTTGACGATTATACAATTCGAACAATTTTGAATTCAACTAAAAAAAAATGGATAAACCACTTTGATTGATTAAAAAAAAAGTACAATTATTAAACTAAAATTATGTTTTGATCTAAAGGTATGGAACGGGGTTTCTTTCATTTTTCTTGGTCAATAACTACAAAAATTAGAAATTCCAACTATTGATTTGATTGATGAAAATTGCATCGTAACTTAATTTGGATTGACAATCTATATCTATTAATATATCTATAATTCTATCCATAATTATTTCGAGAATGAAAATGAAATTTAGAATGCCCTTTTCGAGAAAGAATGAAATGAAATTAGTACAATAGCTGTACATATAGTAATTATTTACAATTATTTTCAACACCCCTTAGTCAATTAAGAGCCTATATCTATATATATATATAATATAAAAAAAAAAAAAAAGTTTTTCCTGGTCAGGTCAATAAGGTCATGAAGAAACAATTCAATTTTTTTATCTCTTATTTTACGTGCAATGGATTTGCCTGGACTAATACATGATTTGCTTTTAGTTTTTCTGGGATTAGGTCTTATATTAGGAGGTTTAGGAGTAGTATTATTTACCAACCCAATTTATTCTGCCTTTTCATTGGGATTCGTTCTTGTTTGTATATCTTTATTTTATATTTTAGCAAACTCTCATTTTGTAGCTGCTGCACAGCTCCTTATTTATGTGGGAGCTATAAATGTTTTAATTCTATTTGCCGTAATGTTCATGAATGGTTCAGAATATTACAAAGATTTTAATCTTTGGACTGTTGGAAATGGGGTTACTTCCTTAGTTTGTACAAGCATTTTTGTTTCACTAATTACTATTATTCCAGATACGTCATGGTACGGGATTATTTGGACTACAAGAACAAATCAGATTATAGAACAAGATTTAATAAGTAATGGTCAACAAATTGGAATTCATTTATCAACAGATTTTTTTCTTCCATTTGAATTCATTTCAATAATTCTTTTAGTTGCTTTGATAGGTGCGATTGCTGTGGCTCGTCAGTAATAAATCTTTAGAATTAGTAATCGAAATCCAAATTAAAACTGTTTTCTATGTTATCACATCTATTTTCCTTCAATTCTATTTCAAGATTATTTATGATTTAGGTATAAATTATAAATTCTTTTATTTGATCTATTATCCATATATTTCTTTGTTCTGTACTTGTGATATTCTTATTCTAGTCAATCCAATCCGTTGATGTTGAATTGTTGTTCATATTGAAATAAATCGAAATTGATAAGGAGTTCATCAATGATGCTCGAACATGTACTTGTTTTGAGTGCCTATTTATTTTCTATCGGTATCTATGGATTGATCACGAGTCGAAATATGGTTAGAGCCCTTATGTGTCTTGAACTTATACTGAATGCCGTTAATATAAATTTCGTAACATTTTCTGATTTTTTTGATAGTCGCCAATTAAAAGGAAATATTTTTTCAATTTTTGTTATAGCTATCGCAGCCGCTGAAGCAGCTATTGGGCCGGCTATTGTTTCGTCAATTTATCGTAACAGAAAATCCACTCGTATCAATCAATCGAATTTGTTGAATAAGTAGTATTAATCGTATAGAATATAATTTTCGTATTCATTAATTCGAGTTGCCATGTATGGTACGTAAGTTATCTGATCATGTTTGTGAAAATGTAAGAAATTAAAGTATCTTGGCTCTATCTCATGAGTTGATCCAGAATTGAATAGAAAACTTCTGGTAAATCATTGATTCGTCTGGTGTTTAAATATATGATGATTCATTTAGAAATTTACTAGATTGAAATTTTATGACGTTAAAAAAATTAGAAATTCAATGTCACATTCAGTAAAAATTTATGATACATGTATAGGGTGTACTCAATGTGTCCGAGCCTGCCCCACAGATGTATTAGAAATGATACCTTGGGATGGATGTAAATCCAAGCAAATTGCTTCCGCTCCAAGAACAGAAGATTGTGTCGGTTGTAAGAGATGTGAATCCGCCTGTCCAACAGATTTCTTGAGTGTTCGAGTTTATTTATGGCATGAAACAACTCGAAGCATGGGTCTAGCTTATTGATATTTTCCAGAAAAACCCACTTGAATACATTTGATTTTTTGTTTACCGACAAAAACCCGTACTCGAAAACGAAAAAAAAATAATAAAATATATATATATTATGTTTTCTAGCACGGGTTTTTCTAGTCCAAGCGTATCTTGTCTTTACCACGAATTCTTTTCCTTGGTTAACAGTATTTGTAGTTTTACCGATATCCGCGGGTTTATTAATTTTCCTTTTCCCTCATAGAGGAAATAAGGTAATCAGATGGTATACTTTGTGTATATGTATATTAGAACTCCTTTTAATGACTTATGTGTTCTATTATTATTTCCAATTGGAGGACCCATTAATCCAATTAGCAGAAGATTATAAATGGATCCAATTTTTTGATTTTTATTGGAGACTAGGAATCGATGGATTTTCTTTAGGACCTATTTTACTGACAGGATTTATCACCACTTTAGCTACTTTAGGGGCTTGGCCGATTACTCGGGATTCCCGATTATTCCATTTTCTGATGTTAGCAATGTATAGTGGTCAAATAGGATTATTTTCGTCTCAAGATCTTTTACTTTTTTTTATCATGTGGGAGTTAGAATTAATTCCCGTCTATCTACTTCTATCCATGTGGGGGGGAAAGAAACGTCTGTATTCAGCTACAAAGTTTATTTTGTATACTGCGGGAGGTTCTGTTTTTTTATTAATGGGAGCTTTGGGTATCGCTTTATATGGTTCCAATGAACCAACATTCAATTTTGAAACATCAGCCAATCAATCATATCCTCTGGCGCTAGAAATATTTTTCTATATTGGATTTCTTATTGCTTTTGCTGTCAAATCACCGATTATACCTTTACATACATGGTTACCAGACACTCATGGGGAAGCACATTACAGTACTTGTATGCTTTTAGCCGGAATCTTATTAAAAATGGGGGCGTATGGGTTGATTCGAATCAATATGGAATTATTACCTCACGCTCATTCTATCTTTTCTCCCTGGTTGATAATAGTAGGCATAATGCAAATAATCTATGCAGCTTCAACATCTCCTGGTCAACGAAATTTAAAAAAAAGAATAGCCTATTCTTCTGTATCTCATATGGGTTTCATAATTATAGGAATTTGCTCTATAAGTGATATGGGACTCAATGGAGCTATTTTCCAAATTATATCACATGGATTTATTGGCGCTGCACTTTTTTTCTTGGCAGGAACAGGTTATGATAGAATACGTCGTGTTTATCTTGACGAAATGGGTGGAATGGCTACCCCAATGCCAAAAATATTCACGACCTTCAGTATCTTATCACTAGCTTCCCTTGCATTACCGGGCATGAGCGGTTTTTTTGCGGAATTGATAGTATTTTTGGGAATAATTACCGGCCAAAAATATCTTTTAATGTACAAAATATTAATTACCGGCGTAATGGCAGTTGGAATGATATTAACTCCTATTTATTTATTATCTATGTTACGCCAGATGTTCTATGGATACAAACTGTTTAATGCCCCAAACTCTTATTTTTTTGATTCTGGACCGCGGGAGTTATTTGTTTCGATCTCTATCCTTCTGCCTGTAATAGGTATTGGGATTTATCCGGATTTTGTTTTCTCATTATCAGTTGACAGGGTCGAAGCTATTCTATCTAATTATTTTTATAGATAGTTTTTCTAAATAAAAAAAGAAATCCTATGATTTTAAAAAATTGAAAATCCTTAGGTTATACAATGAAAAAACTTCTTTTTTCGTCTCTTAAATTTTAGTTCAAAAAAAATGAATTGTAACCAAATTTTTTTGGCATTTGTGAGAACTTTTTGAATCAAGTAATATGATGATTCAAAAGGTTCTCAACGGCTTACCTGAAGTTTTTTGTATCTATGCTTTGCTGTCCTATAGAGTTGCATTCGTCAGACCCTTTCGTCAATTGTTAATGGAAATGAACCATAACTATGGAGTCCTATTCCTACTAAATTAACTCCAAAATAGCATATCCAAATTATAAGAAAACCCATAGAAGCGACAATTGCGGAATTTAAACCCTCCCAATTTTTATTTGTTCGAATATGAAAATAAATCGCGAATATGGTCCATGTAATAAATGCCCAAGTTTCTTTTGGGTCCCAATTCCAATATGATCCCCATGCTTCATTAGCCCAGACTGCTCCCGAAAGAATACCTATCGTTAAAAAAATAAACCCTATACTTATAATTCGATAACTCCAGTCATCTAATTGTTGAATCAATTGAAACCTGTAATAATTCCTAAAAGAAAGAAACAAAATATTTCTTAAAACATTCTTTTGTTCCGTCATATATTGTATCTCATTAAAGTAAAATGAATCATTTAATAAATTATTGTTTTTATTACCAATTCTTATGATTTTTCGAAATGTGATTATTAGAAATGCTACTGATAATAATGATCCACACAAAAGAGCTGCATAGCCCAATATCATCATACTTACGTGCATCATTAACCACTGAGATTGGAGAGCAGGCACTAAGATTTCGGATTGATGCATGCCGGTTAAAAGACCCGAAGTGGCAAACCCTTGAGTAAAAAAAGTACTTGGCGCGGTTATTGCGCTTAAATAATTTTTATGTTTTTTAAAATACGGAACCATATAAATAACAGAAAACGCCCATGAAAGAAAGATTAATGATTCATATAAATCACTTAATGGTAAATGTCCCAAAAAAATCCAACGAGTAACTAATAATCCTGTTATACAGAAAAAAGTAGTTATCATGCCCTTTTCTGACGAATCATATAGTTCTACAAAATCATCGACTAATAAGGTTATCAAATGAATTGTAATTACAATTGACACGAATGAAAAAGATATATGAGTTAATATATGTTCTAAAGTCAAAAATATCATAAAATTTTTAAAATTTCAAATTTTAAATTAAGGAGGTTCCTGTATTATATAGAATTGAAATCAGGAAGTGAATTCATTATAGGATTTATTGTATCCTTTTGAAAATTACAGGATCTTATGCCGCCACTCGGACTCGAACCGAGATGCTCTAGCACTGCTTCCTAAGAGCAGCGTGTCTACCGATTTCACCATAGCGGCTTGCTCAAAATCATAATAATCGATTTTTATTTAATCGTCGAGCTTGAAGGAGTCAATTCAATGCAATATTTTTTACGAAACATTCAAGTTCATGAAGAAAAATTCATTTAAGAATGCAAAAAATCGAATTTTTTTTATGAATTACAATTTGAATATTACATTCAAGAGATGTATGGAACTATTTTATTGGTTAGGTTTTTAGTGTGGAGAGAGTTTGGGTTAGGATTTCGAAATCCAATTAGGTATTGATCTGGACATATCATATAACAAAAAAATTTCGAGTTCTGCTCCGTACTTAAAAAAAAATCGTGTTTAATTAAAATGAAATTTAATATATATCTTGATCCAGTTTCCAACCCAAGTATTAAATTAAATAAAGTAGATCATTCAAAATTGACATTGACACATTTTTTCTAAATAAAATCTGAAAGGTACTTTTATTAATTGGATTGAAAGCAACAAAAAGTCTATTCTATATAGTGATTTAAAATAATATTAGTCAATTATTTTAATTCAATTATGTTCTCCTTTTTAATTAAAGGTCTTATATCTGCTCGGCTCTTTTCTATTCAAATAGTATAAATCAAAAATATATATATTGAAATAGTATAAATATAAAAAAGACAAAACTTAAAACTTATGAATATTTATTATTGTAATTGTGATAAACGGTTCGATGGGGAAAATAATAAATAAATAATAATCCCCATCCTGAAAATGATAAAATATCCTAACAATAAAAAGTAAAAAGAACGGTGAAATTTTGTGTCTTCTCTTTTTTTGCAAACAAAAAAAGTACCATTTTTAGAATTCAGTAGACAAAAGAATTCTTTATTCTACATATGATAAAAGCAAAAGGAAGTCCATTTAATATTGATTAGTTCAAAACATTAAAAAGAATGAAGGGAAATCTTTATATATATTTTCTTTATCTTTATATATTTATATATTTTATATATCTTTATATATATATTTATATATATATGTTTTTATATATATCTTTTTATGTATATCGTTATATAATATAACTTTATATAATATAAATAAAATAAATAAAATAAATAAAATAAATTTTCTATTTTCTATACAATATTTATAATATATATATCTATTTTATTATTATTATATTTATTATTATTATTATTATTATATTTATTATATAGATATACATCATAGATATAATGGATACATTTTTAATTATATATAATTTACTAATATATAACTAATATATATTAAATATTAGATATTAGATTATTTCTATTCTATGTTCCATATTAAGAATTTCTATTGTAAATGTAAATTAGAAAATTAGAAAATTTTTATTATAAATTATAAAAAATAAACGAAATTAGACGTTTTCTTTATCATATCAAGTAAAATTAGATTATTCCAACCTTTGATTTTTGATTTGTCGCACAAAAAAACTTTTTGAATTACCTGTGGAAAGAGATTTCGCTAACGAAAACGCTTTCAATACTGCCCAATATCCCTTTCTTTTCCAAATATTTTTTCGAATACGCTTTTTTGATATAGAAGTACGCTTTTTTGGAACTGCCATTCAAAAATAAAGAAGTTATTTATTGTTATAGTTGGATGTGAAAGACATTTATTGTTAAAAGTTAAAAAGTTAAAAAAAAAACGTTCTTTACTATTCTATTCATTATCTATATATTTAGTCTGAAAATTCTACTCTTTTCATAAAAGAAGCCTATCCGCCTATTTTATTTATATTTCTATCTTTTTCGTCATATTACATGTATAAAATAGAAAAATACATTAATAAAGGTTAAGAACCTAAAATTTATTTTATTTATCCTAAAAATAGAAATATAATAAATAAAATAAATTTAGTAATTCTTTACCTTTACCTATGCAAAAGAAAAGTGTCAAATATGATATGACAGTAAACATAATGAAAGTCAATAAATCCATTCCAAAATGTACTAGTTAATGATTCTGAATTCTGAATAAAGCAACAAAAATAAATAATAAATAATTATTTATTTTATTCATTTATTTTATTGAATCCAGTAAGGATCCAGTAAAATCATCTTTTTTTTATTATTCCTATCACTATCAAAATTCAAAATAATCCTTTTGTTATTTAGAATTCTTTATCTTTTCTCTATGTATATAAAAACTTGTAATTTGTAATTAAAAATAAGTAATTAATTGAATAATAATTCATTTTTTTTTTTTAGTTCGAATAAGTTTAGTTAGAATAAGTATTTTTTTTTCACTAGTATTTTTATTTGATCAATTCTAACTTTTTAATTTAAATATGTGAAGTATTTTGTAAAAATTCAGAATAGTTAAATAATTAAGAATAGAAAATTCAATTTCAGTTTTACATATATTTTTTTTTTTTCATTTATTTTATTTATTTTTTTTATTGACTGACTTATTTAAAAAGATATAAGAGCCGATGAATCAAAAACAAGAAATAATTAATTAGTAATTCAAAAAGTTTTTTTATGGAACATATATATCAATATTCATGGATCATACCTTTCGTTACATTCCCAGTCCCTATGTTAATAGGAGCGGGACTCCTCCTTTTTCCGGCGGCAACAAAAAAACTTCGTCGTATGTGGGCTTTTCCAAGTGTTTTATTGTTAAGTATAGTTATGATTTTTTCAATCGATCTGGCTATTCAGCAAATAAATAGCAGTTTTATTTATCAATATATATGGTCGTGGACTATCAATAATGATTTTTCTTTAGAGTTCGGACACTTGATTGACCCACTGACTTCTATTTTGTTAGTATTAATTACTACAGTTGGAATTATGGTTCTTTTTTATAGTGACAATTATATGTCTTATGATCAAGGCTATTTGAGATTTTTCGCTTATATGAGTTTTTTCAATACTTCAATGTTGGGATTAGTTACTAGTTCTAATTTGATACAAATTTATATTTTTTGGGAATTAGTTGGAATGTGTTCTTATCTTTTAATAGGTTTTTGGTTCACACGACCCATCGCATCGAATGCTTGTCAAAAAGCATTTGTAACTAATCGTGTAGGGGATTTTGGTTTATTATTAGGAATTTTAGGTCTTTATTGGATAACGGGCAGTTTCGAATTTCGGGATTTATTCAAAATATTCAATAACTTGATTTATAATAATCAAGTTAATTTTGTATTTGTTACTTTGTGTGCCTTTCTATTATTTTCTGGCGCAATTGCTAAATCGGCCCAATTTCCTCTTCATGTATGGTTGCCAGATGCTATGGAAGGGCCTACTCCTATTTCGGCTCTGATACATGCTGCTACTATGGTAGCAGCGGGAATTTTTCTTGTAGCTCGACTTTTTCCTCTTTTCGTAGTCATACCTTACATAATGAATCTAATAGCTTTGATAGGCATAGTGACAGTCTTTTTAGGAGCTACTTTAGCTCTTGCTCAAAAAGATATTAAGAGAAGTTTAGCTTATTCTACAATGTCTCAATTGGGTTATACGATGTTAGCTCTAGGTATGGGGTCTTATCGAGGCGCTTTATTTCATTTGATTACTCATGCCTATTCGAAAGCATTGTTGTTTTTAGGATCTGGATCCATTATTCATTCAATGGAAACTATTGTTGGTTATTCTCCAGATAAGAGTCAAAATATGGTTCTTATGGGTGGTTTAACAAAACATATTCCAATTACAAAAACTTCTTTTTTATTAGGAACACTTTCTCTTTGTGGTATTCCGCCCTTCGCCTGTTTTTGGTCCAAAGATGAAATTCTTAATGATAGTTGGTTGTATTCACCTATTTTCGCAATAATAGCTTCTTTCACTGCGGGATTAACTGCATTTTATATGTTTCGGGTTTATTTACTTACTTTTGAAGGACATTTAAATGTTCATTTTCAAAATTACAGTGGGGAAAAAAATAGTTCATTTTATTCAATATCTTTATGGGGTAAACAAGGATCAAAAACGCTTAACAAAAATTTTCGTTTATTAGCTTTATTAACAATGAATAATAATGAAAGGACTTCTTTTTTTTGGAAGAACACATATCAAATTGATGGTAATGCAAGAAATATGACGCGGCCCTTTATTACTGTTAATAATTTTAACACTAAAAGGATTTTTTCCTACCCCCATGAATCGGATAATACTATGTTATTTCCTATGCTTGTCTTGGTACTATTTACTTTGTTTATTGGAGCCATAGGAATTCCTTTCAATCAATTCAATCACGAAGAAATCAATTTGGATATATTGTCAAAACTGTTAACTCCATCTTTAACCCTTTTGCATCAAAATGAAAAAAATTATATAGATTGGTATGAATTTGTAACAAATGCAACCTTTTCAGTCAGTATAGCTTTTTTGGGAATATTTTTAGCGTCCTTTTTCTATAAGCCTGTTTATTCATCCTTACAAAA